TGTCGAAGACTAGCAAGACAAAAAATACTCCCTATAGTCCCTAAAACTTGTTGTTTCGCCGATTTATGTTCCCTTTTTTTTCGGCGCGTGCGTTTCTTATCTTATTTTAGTATCTAGGCAAATTTTCCATTCGAATAGAAAAAACTCTTGATTATTGATAAATTCTATCAATTTCAATTGGTCAATAACGACAGAGTTCCATCACACCTCTTCCCATTTTGCAAATTTTTATTGAAAAATAACTAAAGGGGGGGGTAAAGTGAATTCTTCTCAATATATATACTAGGATTAGGACTATGATACAAGTAATTTCTGACATCTGGTCGAAAAGGAATAGCAAATCTAAAGAGACGCAAAAGTCTTTTCAATTTTTTTTTGTTCTTTTTTACGAATTTGATACAGCTAAATAGACAGATCTAAAAATTCATTTCGGATAATTGAACCTTCTCAAACTGTTTCTTTTTAAGAACCAAAAAGATTTGTGCCAAAACAACCGATCCTAAGAAGAACAAAAGGCCTTGGACACGTAATGGATCTTGAAGTACTATTTCTGCATCCCCCTGACCAAATCCACCCACATTAGGATTACTCGTTAATGGTTGATCGAGTTTAATGGATTCGCCCTCTGAAACAAGAAGTTCTAGGCCTCGAGGGATAATATCAATCACTTCGCGGCCATTCGATGCATCCACTATGGTTATTTCGTATCCCCCTTTTTCTTTTCGTAAAATTTTGCTTATTATCCCTCCTGCCGTAGCATTATAAACTGTATTGTTACTTTTGCTACCATCAGGATAAATCTGACCCCTTCCCCTGTTTCCACCTACGTATATAGGATATTTTAAGAAGTAAACATCTTTATTAGTAGCAGGGTCTGGCGCAAGAATAGGAAAGGTTATTTCACTATATTTTTGACCAGGAACAGGACCTATCACAAGAATATTTTTTTTATTGGGGCGATAATTCTGAAAAGAAAGATTTCCTATCTTTTCTTTCATCTCGGGTGAAATACGATCGGGGGGGGCTAATTCAAACCCCTCTGGTAAAATAAGAACAGCTCCCACATTCAAAGCTCCTTTTTTACCATTAGCTAGAACTTGTTTTAGTTGCATATCATAAGGAATTTTAACAACTGCTTCAAATACAGTATCAGGAAGTACCGTTTGTGGAACCTCAATATCCACGGGCTTATTAGCTAAATGGCAATTGGCACATACAATACGTCCAGTTGCCTCTCGTGGATTTTCATAATTCTGCTGGGCAAAAATCGGATATGCACTTGAAATGGATGCCCAAGTTATTATATATATCATGAGTGAGACAGATATGGAGCGAGTAATCTCTTCCCTTATCCAAGAAAAGGTATTTCTAGTTTGCATGGTCCAATCATTTATCCCGAAAATTTCTACAATAAAGTTAGGTAGGTCGATAATATACTTCCCTAGCCACAATTCTGCTATTTACATTTACTGAAAAAAATCCAATTTTTTTTTGTTGAAATATACAAGGAATCCCTCATGGGTAAAAAGAGTAAAGTAAATACGACTTTGATTTGGTTTATTAAGGTACGAAAGATTCAAATTGGATCAGTGAATCATTTTTTAGTCGTTTATTGCATGATAAATCACTACAAGTGACGGAGATACACGATTTAAATAACGAAAGATCCAATATTTAAAAATTGTATCAAGAATGACTGGAAAGGTCGAAACTAGACCAGATAAAATTTGCTCATAATGAGCAAACCCAAAATCTTTGTAAATATAACCAATCATTAGTTCCCAACCGTGAGGCGAATGGAATCCGATACATAAATCAGTTAATAAAAGAATCGAAAAAGCTTTAATTGTATCACTTAAATTATATAGGAAGTCTTGAACCCAAGAATTCAAAATCAAAAGCTTTTCCTTACCCCAAAAGGAATAACCACTTAGAATAACGAAAGATATTAGATTTGTCGAGAAGTGCAAGATTGTATCGATACGATACTCATTGTGTATCTTGATGAATTGGATCGTTTCTTTGTGGATTCCTAGACGAAATTGTTGTAAATCGGTTTCTGGGTATTCCTTTATCATTTCATCAAGTTGGAATAGTTCCTCTAATTGGATAAATTTTTCTAGAACACTTTTTTCTTGAATATCATTCAAAAAAGTTTCACATTGTCTAGTATTCCACCAATTAGTAATCCAAGTTTTCAAACTGTTATTACAGCAGAGAGAGATCAACCAGGGAAAAAAGACTATAGATGTAAAATAAAAAAAAGGAATGAATGCTTTCTTTTTTGCCATTTTGAATCTGTGAATTGTTAATGAACCTACCTCATTTGTTGATTCTATTAGATCTACTATTTCTATTGAGCATGAGTTTTCATTCTAATTCGAATCGAATGTAGTGAGCCTATGAATCTATTTTCTCTTTTTCTGTTGATTCAATACTGAGTCTTTGCTTTGAATCTAGAAAGAATACAGAAATAGACTCAGAATACACTTCCAACTTGAATCAAGAAAAAATAGGGTTTCCAGGATGTTATTCCCCCCTTTTTTCGATCAATACTAATTTCGAGACGAAGAAACTCCGTTTCTTGTTTAGCAAATATATCAAAAAAACGAGCATAAAAGGAATAGATGAATATTCAATTGACAAAAAAAAAGAAAGAAATTCTTTAGTTTTTTCTTCTTAACTGCCAAATCATTTAGTCTTTGAAAATTAATTCATTTCAAAATACTTCAATTGGTACACGCAAGAAGTAAGCCAATTCAGCAGCTTTTTGCTCCATTTCTCGTGTAGTAAAATTCTCATCAGTACGAATTAAAGGAATAGCCCCTTGACCTCGAATTTCCATATAAAGGACACGCCGAGCAGAAACACCCTCTTTAACTTCTATTCTGATGGATTGAATATCTTTCATAAAGAATCGTAAAAAGATGCGACGACTTTTTCCAGGAAATCCCCAACGAAAAATACGCACGATTCCTTCTTTTCGGTCGAAAAGATCATAACCACTACCCACATTCCACAAAATAGTGCACCACAAATAGCAACTAATAAAGAGACCCGCGATCCCATAGAAAGACATCACAATCCCTTGTGGAAAAAAAATGATTTGCTGAGACGGAAATAACGATATAACATTTCTACCAAGATAACTAGAAGTTCCAACCAATAAGAATCCTAATGAACCTAAAAATAGGATAAAGGCCCAGCAGAAATTACTTGTTTTTCGAGACCCCGTTATAAATTCTATCCATATAGATTCTGATCGCCAACTCATATATATTAGATCCAGTTATACAATTTTTTGGAATTGAGAAAATATGACTTTTCTTTTTTTGTTTTCAAAGTAACTCTCATCAACTATTTTGTTGTGAACCTTTACCTTAGGAGTAATTCATAGAATTGTTTATATCTACAATAATAACATCTCCTTCCTTTATATGATCCCCTATAGCTATATACATACAAATAAATAGATTGACTTTAATTTCATCCATCGGGCCGATGATCCATTTTTCAAAAGAGCGCAAATTGATTTACGGTTACACATGCATAAGAGCTTTTTTTATTTATGTTTGCAGGAATCTATGTGTTCTATAATATTCTACCAAATGGGTCTTATCGAATCGAAGTTTTGAAAATAAAAAAAGGAGTGATACGATTAGGTCTCAGCCGATCTAAAAAATCTTATTTTTTTGAATATGAAGAAATAAAGAAGCCATTGCAATTGCCGGAAAGACTAGGCCTACTAACGGCACAAAAATAGAGGGTAAGTTATTGAAAGTTGTCATAAAATGGGTACCTCAATTTAATATTTGTACCTGTTATTGTTATATTCTGAATTATAAAGATATCTTAGAATATCTTGTATTTTTATTATTTCTATTATATATATTATATAATTATACTAAGGATCTTTAAGTAAATGGATATCTAATACTAAATATACAACCTAATAGAAATATATAGAATAGAACCTAATAGAAATAGAATAAAAAAATAGGTACAAGAAACGCCAAACTAAATAAATGGACTTATTCATCTTTCAAAATAAAATAGATGTATCATAATCCCCTTGTTAGATTTATTATTCTTTTTGTCTTATATTATAGTCATTAATAAAGAAACAATTTTATTCCATTACAACTTGCTACAAAATGGATTGGAATCTGATCCAACAACAGGGAAATGCAAAAAGATAGAAAACTCTCTATCGATCTATATATATCTCTATTTGAATTATCTATACATATGCAATGCAAGCAAGGGAGGAAAATGCACTTTTTTAATTTGTCTAGTCTAATTTGAACTTCCCCAAAGCAAAAATGCACTTTTTCTCTTGTTAATAGAGGTTTACTGAGTAGTAAACAAGAATATCGATAAAAAAAATGATTCGAAAGAAAAATTAATTTGTCAGGGTTTTCATTTAATTCTGATAAACTAAACGTTCTATTTTATTTCATTTTTGTTCAAAGGAAAAAAAGCATGGAGCTGAAATAACTCGCTCAGAACACCTTTTAAAAGATTACGTGGTACAATTGCATCCAATAAGCCCTTACGTAATAAAGATTCAGCCGCTTGTGAACCTTCAGGCATGGCTTTTTTCAATGTTTGTTCAATTACTCTTTTACCCGCAAATGCAATATAGGCATAGGGTTCGGCAATAATGATATCCCCCAACATACCAAAACTAGCTGTCACCCCACCGGTTGTAGGAGATGTAAGAATTGATATATAGAATAACTTTTTACTTGATTGATAATCACATAAAACCGAAGAAATTTTAGCCATTTGCATCAAACTTAAACTTCCTTCTTGCATTCGTGCTCCTCCAGAAGAACACACTAAAATAAGAGGTAAACATTGATTGGTAGCATACTCGATCAAACGAGTTATTTTTTCGCCTACTACGGATCCCATACTACCCCCCATAAACTGAAAATCCATAACCCCAAGGGCTACCGGAATACCGTTTAGTTGACCTGTACCTGTTTGAACAGCGT